AAAAATTATGTACAAAAAAATATGAGAATATCTTCCGGTGTTGAGGGAATTGCACGGATAGAGATTCAAAAAAGAATCGATCTAATTCAGGTCATAATCTATATAGGATTTCCAAAATTATTAATAGAAAATCGACCGAGAAGAATCGAAGAATTACAACTGAATGTACAAAAAGAACTTAATTGTGTGAATCGAAAACTAAACATTGCTATTACAAGAATTTCAAATCCGTATGGACACCCTAATATTCTTGCAGAATTTATAGCGGCACAATTACAGAATAGAGTTTCTTTTCGCAAAGCAATGAAAAAAGCTATTGAATTAACGGAACAGGCGGATACAAAAGGAATTCAAGTACAAATTGCAGGGCGTATCGACGGAAAAGAAATTGCACGCGTCGAATGGATCAGAGAAGGTAGGGTTCCTCTACAAACCATTGGAGCTAAAATAGATTATTGTTCCTATACAGTTCGAACTATATACGGGGTATTAGGAATCAAGATTTGGATATTTGTAGCCGCAGAATAATAAGACTTTATGTGTCTTTACATTCTATCCAGCGATGGAAATAGACCAAAAAAGACCAAACTCTTTCATTTTTTTGATGTTCAATCAAAACAAAAATGAGAAATTCTAAATTCTATAGGGTTGAATAAAAAATCGATTAATCGTTTTATATAATTGCTATGCTTAGTGTGTGACTCGTTGGTTTTTTTAGTTTTAGTACTAGGATTCAAAAAAAAGGAACGAGCCATAGTATGAACGTATGAACTAATAACTTATAACACTAATAACCAACTCATTGCTTCGCATTATCTGGATACAAAGAAGCAGTCAAGATATAATATTGGTTATATCTTTGTAGCAACTGAAATCCTTTTTTGCATAAACTTTGCATAAACATAAAAAAACCAATCTGATTTTAAGTTCTGAAGTTATAAGTTGTGAAGCCAAATAGAAAAGTATGCGGATAAGGGATAAATGGAAGGATGAGAGAAAGAGAGAAGAGAGAAAGAAAATATCACTGATATATAATTCCAATATGTAAGGTCTATGAGTCATCTCATAAAACAAAAGCAATGTAATAAGCATTAATAATGATTCATCCATAATTAGATGAATCCGCTCATAGAACAAAAAAAATCAAGAGCCTCGAGCCAATAAAGACTGAGAAAATTGACTTAAGAACAAATTTCATTAAGGACTCCGTTGGAGAATTAAGACCTAACCATTAATCAAGAAGCAATGGGAACGATGGAACCCGTGAATGCAGAAGATTCTATTGAAAATGAATCTTAATAATTCATTGGGCGGGATGGCGGAACGGACCAGGAACCTATTCTTTTATTCGGAGAGGTCGTGGACTAACCCTAGAACTGAAATAGATATTGAAAGAGTAAATATTCGCCCGCGAAAGTTTGACTTTATTGGATTGATAAATTTTGGTCGATCGTATATGAGAAAAGGCAAAACAAAAGAAAGATTCGTTATAACGTTATAAAAAATTATAACGTTATAAAAAAAAACGACATTGACATTATCTATAAATAGAATACATGTTTAATTATAGATCTATAATATAGATCTAACTAAACACGATATATAAATTTCGAATAGATTAATTAGATGAAATTTCAAAGAATCCTATGATTCAGTATATTCTTTATTAAATATATGTATATCGGAATAAAATCTTTTTTAGCCGTTTCATTCGCGAGGAGCTGGATGAGAAGAAACTCTCACGTCCAGTTCTGTAGTAGAGATGGAATTGAGAAAGACCCATCAACTATAACCCCAAAAGAACAAGATTCCGTAAACAACATAGAGGAAGAATGAAAGGAATTTCTTATCGAGGTAATCATATTTGTTTCGGTAGATATGCTCTTCAAGCGCTTGAACCCGCTTGGATCACATCTAGACAAATCGAAGCAGGGCGACGCGCAATGACACGAAATGTACGCCGTGGGGGAAAAATATGGGTACGTGTATTTCCAGATAAACCAGTTACAGTAAGACCTACGGAAACTCGTATGGGTTCCGGGAAAGGATCCCCCGAATATTGGGTAGCTGTCGTTAAACCAGGTAGAATACTTTATGAAATGGGTGGAGTAGCCGAAAATATAGCTCGAAAGGCTATTTCAATAGCGGCGTCCAAAATGCCTATAAGAACTCAATTCATTATTTCTGGATAGGAATGTTGAACCAAAGGAAAGAAGTCTTGGGTATAAAAAAAACAATTGCAGGTTTTCTTTTTTTTTTTTTTTTACTTCGTCCTTTGCTTTACTTTACATTAAAAAAAACAGATTAAAAAAATGATATGATTCAACCTCAAACCCATTTGAATGTAGCAGACAACAGCGGGGCCCGAGAATTAATGTGTATTCGAATCCTAGGAGCTAGTAATCGCCGATATGCTCATATCGGTGACGTTATTGTTGCTGTGATCAAGGAAGCAGTACCAAATACGCCTCTACAAAAATCCGAAGTGATCAGAGCTGTAATTGTACGTACTTGTAAAGAACTCAAGCGTGACAACGGTATGATAATACGATATGATGACAATGCTGCAGTTGTCATTGATCAAGAAGGAAATCCAAAAGGAACTCGAGTTTTTGGCGCGATCGCACGGGAATTGAGACAGTTAAATTTTACTAAAATAGTTTCATTAGCACCTGAGGTATTATAATACGAAATCGCGATAGAGTGACAGTCTTTAATTAAAATAGATAAATACAGTCTTTAATTAAAATAGATAAATTTAGTAGATTATGTCTCACGCATATACTTTTAATAATTTTCATAAATAAAACGAACATGTTGATTATATAAAAATTCGGAAGTAACAATAATTTGCGTTTATCATGGGTAAGGACACTATTGCTGACATAATAACTTCTATACGAAATGCTGACATGGATAGAAAAGGAACGGTTCGAATAGCGTCTACTAACATCACCGAAAACATTGTTAAAATACTTTTACGAGAGGGTTTTCTCGAAAACGTAAGGAAACTTGTGGAAAACAACAAATCTTTTTTGGTTTTAACCCTACGACATAGAAGGAATAGGAAAAGACCATATAGAACCAGTTTAAATTTAAAACGAATCAGTCGACCTGGTCTCCGAATCTATTCGAACTATCAACGAATTCCGAGAATTTTAGACGGGATGGGGATTGTAATTCTCTCTACTTCTCGGGGTATAATGACAGACCGTGCGGCTCGACTAGAAAGAATTGGCGGAGAAATTTTGTGTTATATATGGTAATCTTTCTGGTACCCGAATTATATCCGGAACTTCCTAATTTGTGAAAAAAAAAACGAAAAAAGACAAGTTGTCTAATATCACTCCTCCTACATTAGTTGATACTTCAAGGGGGTTTTGCCTGGAATGAAAGAAGAAAAATGAATGGATTCATGAAGGTTTAATTACTGAAGCACTTCCCAATGGTATGCTCCGGGTTCGTTTATATACTGAAGTCAGATTCGAAGTTATGTTTCAGGAAGGGCTCGACACAGTTTTATACGTGTACTATCTTTTATACGTGTACTATCTGGAGATAGAGCCAAAAGAGTCAAAATTGAAGTAAGTCGTTATGGTTCAAATGGAGGGCGTATAATTTATAGACTCCACAACAAGGATTCGAATGATTAGGCGGTTTTTCAACATTCCTTTCATGAGGATACAAGTCACCGTTCAAAAATTTCAAGAAACTTATTTTCTTCCAATAAGTAGATTCGCAATTCAGTTAAGGAATAACAACTATGAAAATAAGGGCCTCCGTTCGTAAAATTTGTGAAAAATGTCGACTGATCCGTAGGAGAGGACGCATTATAGTAATTTGTTCCAACCCGAGACATAAACAAAGACAAGGATAATCTTTCGAAAAGGTACTCTCTAAAGGAACCGATGAACAAATCAAAATAAAAGATCTGTTTTGACATGAAATGGATATATCCATATATCTGACTTATATTTATGAAATGATAAAATATGGCAAAATCTATACCAAAAAGTGTTTCACGTAGGACTGGACGGATTGGTTCACGTAAAAGTGCACGTCGAATACCAAAAGGCGTTATTCATGTTCAAGCAAGTTTCAACAACACCATTGTGACTATTACAGATGTACGGGGGCGGGTGATTTCTTGGTCCTCCGCTGGGACTTGTGGATTCAGGGGTACAAGAAGAGGGACACCCTTTGCTGCTCAAACCGCAGCAGGAAATGCTATTCGAGCAGTAGCGGATCAAGGTATGCAACGAGCAGAAGTCATGATAAAAGGTCCGGGTCTCGGAAGAGATGCAGCATTACGAGCTATTCGTAGAAGTGGTATACTTTTAAGTTTCGTACGGGATGTAACCCCTATGCCACATAATGGCTGCAGACCCCCTAAAAAAAGACGGGTGTAGAAATAAACATTGAAGAGATTTCAAGAGAAATAAATGACTCAAAGATCTGATCAAATAATATTACTATGGTTCGAGAGAAAGTAAAAGTATCTACTCGGACACTACAGTGGAAGTGTGTTGAATCAAGAGCAGACAGTAAGCGTCTTTATTATGGACGCTTTGTTCTGTCTCCACTTATGAAAGGTCAAGCCGACACAATAGGCATTGCAATGCGAAGAGCTTTGCTTGGAGAAACAGAAGGAACATGTATTACACGCGCAAAATCTGAGAAACTTCCACATGAATATTCTACCATAGTAGGTATTCAAGAATCAGTACATGAAATTTTAATGAACTTGAAAGAAATTGTATTGAGAAGCAATATATATGGCACTCGTGACGCGCTTATTTGTGTCAAGGGTCCTGGATATGTAACTGCTCAAGATATCCTCTTACCACCTTCTGTGGAAATCGTTGATAATACGCAGCATATAGCTAGTCTAACGGAACCAATTGATTTGTGTATTGGATTACAAATCGAGAGGAATCGAGGATATAATAATATAAAAAGGCCAAATAACTTTCAAGACGGGAGTTATCCTATAGATGCTG